ACAAAAGACTATGCCTTCGCCATATGAAATAGGAATATTTAAGTAAAAATAGCATGGCATTTAGAATTCGATATGAGAAAATTTTGATTATTTTTCAAAACAAAAAATTATATTATATATCGAGAGAGTAGTATGAAATAAAGGGTATTTCTGATTTTATCTTATCCATCGGGAATACTGTTCAGCGTCACAAACTTTTTCATACCCTAGATCTCTATAATAATATTTATTGTATAAATAAAAAATATTTTTTTATTTGATCAGATCAAAAAGAAACTTTGGGATTGCTGAATAACAGACAAATAAATACCAACAAAATCAATAAGAAATATATAAAGCAACGGAACCATCATAGTATTTTTTAACTCCTCCAAAAAGAAGGGTGGTAATTTGATCATTTACCAATATGAGTCTTATAGATCCTATTTGTCTCTTTCTGTGATGGAAGGTAAAGATCAATTTTATTGTACAGCCGTATGCAATACATAAAAAATGCCCGTACGGTTATTCTATTTTTTTTTATCTTTATTTATTTTCTCTTCACTCCATCATCTAAATAGAAGAAACTTTATTATGTTATATAATCAGGGTAATGATTCATCAACCCGCTAGTGCTTTTTATGAAGCACAAACGGGAGAAGCTATCTTGGAAGCGGAGGAGCTGCTAAAACTGCGTGAAACCATCACAAGGGTTTATGTACAAAGAACGGGAAAACCCCTATGGATTGTATCCGAAGACATGGAAAGAGATGTTTTTATGTCAGCAACAGAAGCACAAGCTTATGGAATTGTTGATCTTGTAGCAGTTGAATGAAAATAGAAAATAGGATGGATTTAGCGCAAATTGGTGATTTATTATTTTATCTTCTTACCGAGTTAAATATTTTATTATATTAATAATTTATAATCATCCGGTTAGGATCGATCTAAACCAGCTCATTATGTATATCATTCAACATGCCAACGATTAAACAACTTATTAGAAATACAAGACAGCCAATCAGAAATGTTACGAAATCCCCCGCTCTTCGGGGATGCCCTCAGCGTCGAGGAACATGTACTCGGGTGTATGTGCGACTCGTTCAGATCATAGGCTGGAGCACAAGAAAAAAAATTTCCAGTATCAATGATCAGTACCGATTAATAGGATAAAATGGAAGAACTCTATTCCATTCACTTTCTAAAAATAATAAAATCTATCCTTCTATTGTGTATGAAATTTATGGTTTCCATTGGTGTAAATCCAATTACCTCAATTTAATTGAAGATGAAAAAAAAATGCCCCATTGGTATTAAATGGTTATCCATTAAGCGGGGACAATCTTATTTTAAAAAAGAAAGATTAGACTTCTATTCTTGCAAGAACGGACTAAGAGGGTCAGCTACCCAGCTAACTTTCATAATTAAATACCGTTACTGTATAGGTGGATCTACTTGTGAAAGACCGATTACTGGCTAATTTATGGGTCGAGCCAAAGAATATGAACTGTACAAGTTACTCATAAGGTTACGTTAATTAAATAAATTAGATAGGCTCCGGTGTATAGAGAAGACCTCACCGTTTACGAATTAACCATAGAAACGATGAAACCCACTATTTATTTATCCATTTACTAGTTTTTTATTTACTATGTTTTTGATACCTAGTCGAATACAATTTATTTTTCGAGATAAAAAATTGTGGTCGGGAAGGTTATAGTAGCTAAAGCCGTTGGAATTTTTATTTTATACATTGGAAAAATCCGTTTTGTTATTAATAGACTGAGAAAGGGCAATAGAAAAACTTAAAGAAAGTAAATCCATTAGTTATTCTATTCGTCAAAGTTTCATTTATTCAATGACCAGAATTAGACGGGGATATATAGCTCGGAGACGTCGAACAAAAATTCGTTTATTTGCCTCAAGCTTTCGAGGGGCTCATTCAAGACTTACTCGAACTATTACTCAACAGAAAATAAGATCTTTGGTTTCGGCTCATCGGGATAGAGATAAACAAAAGATAACCTTTCGTCGTTTGTGGATCACTCGTATAAACGCAGTAATTCGCGAAAAGGGGGTATCCTATAGTTATAGTAAATTAATACATGATTTGTACAAGAGCCGAGTGCTTCTTAATCGAAAAATACTTGCGCAAATAGCTATATTAAATAAAAAAAGTCTTTATATGATTTCCAACGAGATCATAAAATAAGTCGATTCTAAGAAATCCACTAGAATCGAATTCCCCGGAGAATAAACTCCGGGAGGATAGAGTAAAAATGACTATGAGAAAAAATTATTATGATATGAGAAAGTAGTCAACATAAATAATAAATAACCACGTTCAATAAAAAAAGATTTCTTCGCTTTACCCGAGTTTTTTCTTATTCTTATGACACGATACCAAAATCTGGATTTTCGGGTTTTTGAACAAAATGCGTTTGAGTGTCGATTGGAATTTTAATTCAATTGAAGAAATAATAAGCTTATTTAATTCTAGTTCTAAGACCGGCAGTTTTAG